TTATATTATTATATATATAATAGAAGGATATGAAGATATATATATATATATATAAATAGAAGGACTATATATCGAAAATCTATCTAATATAGAAATTATATGGAAAATGAAAAAAAAAATACATACATATATATGTAAATAAATTATGTTATACATTATAGTTAGAAATAGTTCTATATATTATATTCTAACTATTCTATCTATATCGTTAGATTTAGATATAGTTAGTTCTATAATAGTTAATAAAATATGAACTATATACAACTATATGGTTGTAGTTCATATTAACTATAAATATAGTTAGTATAAAATTAAAATAAATAGCTAAGCTAAGATTGGCTAATAGATTTAATCTGGTAGTTTCCTCGATTTCTATATACTATTTTTCTCTTATGTTATGTGATATGTGTATGTGATATGTGAGCCCGCTTAGCTCAGAGGTTAGAGCATCGCATTTGTAATGCGATGGTCATCGGTTCGACTCCGATAGCCGGCTTTTTTCTATCGATTTTTTACGTGATTGAGAGTCTCTCTCCCCATTTTCTCAAAATGTTGAATCACTGATCCATCTATTATGTCGTGGTAACTTGCAACTATAAAAAACAACATATTGGAAGAATTAGATCTCTTTCTACAGAACAAATCATAAAAGAACAAATTATAAAAAGGAGCCACAACTTCCTATATATACAAAAAATTATAATTAATAATTATATATAGAATATAGAAATTATATATAATATACATATATATACCAAAAATACGGATAGTGATACAATTTCTTTTATTCTACTTTGTAGTATTTCAATAAATTTAGCTTTGCTTTGTTTATCCTTTAGTTCAGTCTTAATTTAGAGTTCTGTTTTCATTTTTGTTTATTCTTAAACAATGAAATTTCAATAAAATAAAAAAAGGAGTCTTTATGTCTCGTTACCGAGGACCTCGTTTCAAAAAAATACGTCGTCTGGGGACTTTACCAGGACTAACTAGTAAAAGACCTAGATCTGGAAGTGATCCTAAAAATCAATTGCGTTCTGGTAAAAGATCGCAATATCGTATTCGTCTAGAAGAAAAACAGAAATTGCGGTTTCATTATGGTCTGACAGAACGACAATTACTTAGATATGTGCATATCGCTGGAAAAGCCAAAGGGTCGACCGGTCAGGTTTTACTACAATTACTTGAGATGCGTTTGGATAATATCCTTTTCCGATTGGGTATAGCTTCGACGATTCCTGGAGCTAGGCAATTAGTTAACCATAGACATATTTTAGTTAATGGTGGTATAGTGGATATACCAAGTTATCGTTGTAAACCGAGAGATATTATTACTACGAAGAATAAACAAAGATCGAAAGCTCTGATTCAAAATTATATTTCTTTATCCCCCCACGAGGAATTGCCAAAACATTTGACTTTTGACTCATTCCAATATAAAGGAGTAGTAAATCAAATAGTAGATAGTAAATGGATTGGTTTGAAAATAAATGAGTTGTTAGTCGTAGAATATTATTCCCGTCAGACTTAAACCTCACAAAAATAACAAAGAAAATTTTATAGAATTTTGTCTGTTTTCGCCGAAATAAAAATAAATAGATCTAAGGGCCTTGGTCCGAATTTTTATTATTCACCTATCACAAACGGACAAGCGGTAATATTTTTTGCTCTTTCTTTTTCCGATATTTGTATTTTATGTATCACAGTAATGTGATTAGGAATCGAGAATTTATATCAAATAAGGGTCCTCTTGTTGATATGACGGTATCAATTGTTATTTGATTTGATTTGATTCAGTAACGTTGGTGAATTAAGATAAACGGAAAGAGAGGGATTCGAACCCTCGGTAAACAAAAGTCTACATAGCAGTTCCAATGCTACGCCTTGAACCACTCGGCCATCTCTCCTACATAATCTTATTATTGACCAGAAACCGAGCGAATAGTGAATAGTGAGTCATTCATATTATTGCAATACAAGTGCGATGGATGAATAGTTCCATAGGAAAAATTCCTTTCAAATCAAATAAAATTTTCTATTTCTCAACAAAAATTTAGCTCATTAGCTATCCCATAGATCTAATACAAATTATTGAATCGTCCCGTGTATTTTTTTATTTAAATTGTATGACATGGCGTATGCATGTTATGCAAACAAAAAACAAAACGGATACTTACCTTAGTCTAATCCATTTTTTTATAGAAAAATGATTTCGTTTTGTTTTTCGTTTCTTCTTTGGATCATAACCAAATAAAAACTTCTCGAATTATCAGAATCCGCAGTAAAATCCTTGGTTATTCAACTTAGATGAAATTGTTATAGTTCCGTTCATTGTTATACTACGAAATTCGAATGAAATCGAATCTGATTTCAATATTTAATATCTCTCCTTGTCCAATCCAAACAAAAGGTCCACATCTTTTTTTTTTTTAATTAGTCTGTTTTTATTTTATGTTATTTCGTACTATACAATTCCTTTAGTTTGCGGGATCATTTTCCCCTT